TCAAGTCAAGGAATATTTTTACGTTCTGTTCTAGATGAAACAGAGTAACTGGACTCTAATTCGTATTATGGATAGGCCTAAAAAAGGCTTCATTGCTATTCCCGAATTTGTAAAAGATAATATCTATTTTGTATGAGCAGAAACAAAAAGATGAATCAAAAGAGTTCTGCACCATGAACTTTGTACCGCGCACATCACTTAGACAGACCTCAGAAAGTAACGTAAGCAAGAGTGAAGAAATAGAATAAATATAAAAAAAAGAAAAAGCGAAATTCCGAAATAAAAAGGGATTGAATTTTATTTGTACTGTGTCTGAAATGCATCCTGTCTATTCCTATCCTTCAACCCCTCTATATTTTTTTTTAAGTTTATATATATATATGAAGACTTAGCACTCTTTTTGAGTGAGAGAAAGCACAATATGAACAAACAAGAAAGAAAAAAGAAACAAAAAAAAAAAGGGAACATAATCCCACTTTAGTTCTTTACCATAACCATACATATATTTTTTACCCATCTCTAAAAATGGAGGTATATATCTATACGCTAGATGAATAAGTATGTATCATGCTCTTGACTATTAACAAATATATATCCTGATCTGTCTCGATTAATTTGTATGAATATCTATCCGATATATTATTCATGTGTCAGGAACCAGATTTGAACTGGTGACACGAGGATTTTCAGTCCTCTGCTCTACCAACTGAGCTATCCCGACCATTTCCCGTGCATTATCCTAGTAGAGTACTTGTATCTATGTCAATTAAAGGGACTAAATCTAAATAAAGTAAAGTATAAATAAAGTAAAGTATTAAATAAAGTAAAGTATTAAATAAAGTAAAGTATTAAATAAAGTAAAGTATTAAATAATTTTATCTAATAAATGTAAGGATAATGATATGGAATGTGAATGATTCAATAATAGAGATTCCTTGCCCATATATGTTCATTTGTACAGGTATCGTATCCATCCAAATTGGGATAAGATCCAAAGATTTATCTTCGGATCCATTTGTGAAAGAGTAGAGTGAATGAGAAAGAAAGATAGTGAATTTTGTTTGAACCACTGATGAAAAAAAGAGGATAAATAGTTAGGAAGTAAAATGAACTTTTTGTTGGGGATAGAGGGACTTGAACCCTCACGATTTCTAAAGTCGACGGATTTTCCTCTTACTATAAATTTCATTGTTGTCGGTATTGACATGTATAACGGGACTCTCTCTTTATTCTCGTCCGATTAATCAGTTTTTCAAAAGATCTATCAAACTCTGGAATGAATGATTTGATCACTGAATATTCGATTCTTCCTTCAACTTCGATTGGAATGGATTCACAATAACTCTGAATTTTTTCTTTCATATATATATTCGATAGATTCGGGTTGTGATTAATCGTTTGATATGTTAGTATGTATACGTACGTATTAGATATATATTATAGGGCCGCCCTTTCTGTAATTTCGATAGAGGAATTCCAGCTACCAACACAACGTAGTCAACTCCATTCGTTAGAACAGCTTCCATTGAGTCTCTGCACCTATCCTTTTTTTATTCTAGTTTTATAAACCCTTGTTTTCTCAAAATAAAGATTTGGCTCAGGATTGCCCATTTTTAATTCCAGGGTTTCTCTGAATTTGGAAGTTACCACTTAGTAGGTTTCCATACCAAGGCTCAATCCAATCAAGTCCGTAGCGTCTACCAATTTCGCCATATCCCCTTTTGATTTGAGACCAAGATCCAGTTGGAATTCCACCCATCTCTTTCATTTATTTTGGAACCGTTGAATTCATTAGATAATGATTCCCATATCGAAAAAGTGTATGCTGCTATTTTATTTTTTTGGCGATCCTATATCGGTTTATTTCTATTGGATAAACCTTGTTTCAATCAGAAATGATTCTATCATTGATGTATCCGCAATTCAATATGGATAGATATATCCCATATCATATATATATATGTTTCTCCCTCCCTTTCTTTTTTACAGTGCGATTTGGAATACTGGAACGGTCGATATTCATTCTTCTTTTTTTTTCGTCCTATCTCTTCCTTTTCCGAATGAAACCAGAAGAATGTCTCATTTTAATTTGGATTGTATCTTTATCCTTATCTTATCTTTTCTTAGGACCGATCGGCTCGCTATACGCTATAATTATTGCTATAACTGCTTTACTTTAAGAAATAAATAAATTTTTTTTTATATTAGGAAATAATTAGATTTTTTATAATCAAAATTTATAATTTTAAATTATCATTATATATATATACATATTATATACATATTATATAAATATAATGTATAAATATATAAATATAAATAAAATGTATAAAAAAAGAATAGAATGTATAAATAATAATTAATTACATTAATATGATAGAATGAAAATTCTACTAATTAGTCATATACTAATTAGTCATATATTTCTATTAGAAATATATCTATTAGAAAAATAGAATTCTATTAATTCTATTTAGTCATATCTAGTTCTATATTATTAGTTATAACTAATATAACTAATAATATTAGATATAACTAATATATCTAATGATATAGATATAACAATAGAACTATGAACTATATAGTTCATATTAAATTAATAGCTAATAGCCCTAAGCTAAGATCCAGCAGTTTCCTGAATTCCTATACACTATTTCTATTTGTTATACTATTTCTATTTCTGTTATGTGAGCCTGCTTAGCTCAGGGGTTAGAGCATCGCATTTGTAATGCGATGGTCATCGGTTCGATTCCGATAGCTGGCTTTTTTTTCTCTATCGATTTTTCCATGATTGATAATCTCTCCTTTTCTCAAAATGTTGGATCACCGATCTATTATGTCGTGGTAACTTGTAATTATGAATAAAAAATGGATTGGAGCAATTAGATCTCTACAGAACAAATCATAAAACGGAGCCTCAACTTCATATACAAAAAATCCGGATATTAATAGAATTCATTTCATTCTACTTTGTAATACTTCAGTAAATTTAGCTTTGCTTTGTTTATCCTTTAATTCAGTCTTAATTTAAGATTTATTCTGTAAAATGAAATTTCAATAAAATAAAAAAAAAAAGGAGTCTTTATGTCTCGTTATCGAGGACCTCGTTTCAAAAAAATACGCCGTCTGGGGACTTTACCAGGACTAACTAGTAAAAGACCTAAATCCGGAAGTGATCTTAAAACCCAATTGCGTTCTGGGAAAAGATCGCAATATCGTATTCGTCTAGAAGAAAAACAGAAATTGCGTTTTCATTATGGTCTGACGGAGCGACAATTAGTTAGATATGTACATATCGCTGGAAAAGCCAAAGGGTCAACAGGTCAAGTTTTACTACAACTACTTGAGATGCGTTTGGATAACATCCTTTTTCGATTGGGTATGGCTTCGACCATTCCTGGAGCTAGGCAATTAGTTAACCATAGACATATTTTAGTTAATGGTCGTATAGTGAATATACCAAGTTATCGTTGCAAACCCCGAGATATTATTACTACGAAGGATAAACAAAGATCGAAAGCTCTGATTCAAAATTATATTGCTTCATCCCCTCCCGAGGAATTGCCAAAACATTTGACTATTGACTCATTCCAATATAAAGGATTAGTAAATCAAATAATAGATAGTAAATGGATCGGTTTGAAAATAAATGAGTTGTTAGTTGTAGAATATTATTCCCGCCAGACTTGAACCTAACGAAAATAACAAAGAAAGATTCAGAGAATTTTGCCCTCTTTTCGACGAAGTAAATAGATCCAAGGGCCTTGATCCGCATTTTTCTCATTCACGTATTACAAATAGATCCGCAGTAGGATTTTTTTTTCTTTTTTGCTCTTTCCGATATTTTTATTTTACGTACCGCAGTAATGTAATTAGGAATAGAGAATTTCTATCAAATAATAGTCTTATTGCTGGAATAATGGTATCGGTTGTTATTTGATTGGATACATTGTAGTCGGTCACGTTGGTGAATTAACAGAAACGGAAAGAGAGGGATTCGAACCCTCGGTAAACAAAAGCCTACATAGCAGTTCCAATGCTACGCCTTGAACCACTCGGCCATCTCTCCTACATAATCTTATTATTGACCAGAAACCGAGTGAATAGCGAGTCATTCATATTATTGCAGTACAGGTATGACCGATCAATGGTTCCATAGGAATAATTCCTTTCAAATTTCCTATTTCTCAACACCAACTTCTCTCATCAGCTACCCCATGGATCTATTACAAATTCATGAATCATCCCATGGATTTTTATTTCCATTGTATGGCATGACGTATACACGTCATGTAAACAAAACGGATGGTTACTCTACTCTATTTTATCATGGAATAATTATTCTTTTTCCTCTTTGGATCATAACCAAATCAAAACTTCTCGAGTTATCAAAATCCGTAGTAAAAGAAAGTCCTTGGTTATTCAACTTAGATGAAATCTTAGATAAAATAGTAATAGTTCCGTTCATTGGTATACTACGAAATTGTAATGAAATCCAATCTGATTCAAATATTTTATATCTCTCCTTGTCCAAACAAAATGGGACAATTTGAGCGGAAGGTCCACATTTTTAGAATTAGTCTGTTTTATGTTATTTCGTATTGTACAATTCCTTTGTTTGTGGGATCATTTTCCCCGAAGGGTAATGAAAAGAATTCTAATTATAGATTATAGAAAGGATTGCTAATTATGCCTAGATCTCGGATAAATGTAAATTTTATTGATAAGACCTCTTCAATTGTAGCCAATATTCTATTACGAATAATTCCGACAACTTCAGGAGAAAAAAAGGCATTTACCTATTACAGAGATGGTGCGATTTGATTCTTTTTTCTTCTTTTTTTAGACTTCAATATTATGAGAAAGATATGTGATTCGGGATAGAAAGAACCAAATTATTGAAATAAACCTACGCTTGGTGAAGGTGAGTTTGAAGATAGAACAATTCCTTCTGTCGTGTATCCTCGATTGATGCAGCCTCGGATGCTTCAATTGTTAAT